TATCTCGTCCTGGATAGTAGCCGTCGATACTTTCAAAATTAAAGAAGGAATCACTCGATTTCTCCTTTTGGATGACACAATCACAATTATATATATTTCTTAATAATATATATACTTCTATTTTTATAAGTTTATAAGTTTATTGAAGAAGTTCTATTTGTTCAATAAATTTTCCTATATTTTTTGTTTGTCCACCATTACTACTTTATTTATGATTTATGTAATAAATCTAAAAAAGGTTTCTGATAAAACTCGAAAAAAATGGAAACTACAAATAGGAATATTTCACGAACGAGATCAAGAATTATTATTATTTCGACACAAGTAAAGGGTTGTGGAAAATACCTTTTCTTGTGTCAAAGACTAGGAATACAAATAATCCCTCTTAGAATCGAATTCTTTTTTCCTCTCATTCATCTTTTTTATACTTTGGTTTATATTCTCCGATTATTTATCTTATGTTTCGTATTTAGTCAACTTTTATTCTATTAGAATAGAAAACGATTGATTCATTCTATGGCATTTAAATCTGACAATAGTAACATAATCATACCGCTTCCATTTTATTTCCATTTTTTTTATTGAAAAAACAAAGGAATAAAGAAGAGGTAAGTAAAGTCAAATAGTCCTCTTCACAGCATATATACTATGACTAATAATGCGGTACAAGTAATTCCCAAAATCTGATAGAAAAAGAATATAAAGAAGCAAAAGGCTTTTCATAAGTTTTTTTTGATCATACAGAATTAGATAACACAATTTCCAACAAAAATTTGGTTTTTTTTATAACTTGATATTGATAAACTAGAAATTCATTTCAGACAATTGAACCTTTTCAAACTGTTTCTTTTTAAGAACCAAAAAGATTTGTGCCAAAATAATAGATGCCAAGAAGAGCAAAAGGCCTTGTACACGTAATGGATCTTGAAGTACTATTTCCGCATCCCCCTGACCAAATCCACCCACGTTAGGATTACTCGTTAACGGTTGATCCAATTTGATGGATTCGCCCTCTGAAACAAGAAGTTCTGGTCCTGGAGGGATAATATCAACCACTTGACGTCCATCCGATGCATCCACTATGGTTATTTCGTATCCCCCTTTTTCTTTTCGTATGATTTTGCTTACGATACCCGCCGCTGTAGCATTATAAACATTATTGTTACTCTTGCTCCCGTCGGGATAAATCTGACCCCTTCCCCTGTTCCCGCCTACGTATATGGGATATTTTAAGAAGTGAACGTCTTTCTTAGTAGCGGGGTCTGGGGAAAGAATAGGAAAGGCGATTTCACTATATTTTTGACCAGGAACAGGACCTATCACAAGAATATTTTTTTTCGTGGGGCGATAGCTCTGAAAAGACAGATTTCTTATCTTTTCTTTAATCTCGGGCGAGATACGATCGGGAGGGGCTAATTCAAACCCCTCAGGTAAAATTAGAACAGCTCCCACATTTAAGGCTCCTTTTTTACCATTAGCAAGAACTTGTTTCAGTTGCAGATCATAAGGAATTCGAACAACTGCTTCAAATACAGTATCAGGAAGTACGGCTTGTGGAACCTCGATATCCACGGGCTTGTTAGCTAAATGGCAATTGGCACATACAATACGGCCAGTCGCTTCTCGTGGATTTTCATAACTCTGCTGTGCAAAAATAGGATACGCATTTGAAATGGGCACCCGAGTTATTATATATATTATGAGCGATACGGAAATGAATCGAATAATCTCTTCCTTTATCCAAGAAAAGGTATTTCTCATTTGCATAGTCCAATCATTGATCCCGAAAATTTCTACAATAAAATTAGATAAGTCACTAGTATAGTTTCCTATCTATGATTCTGTTATTTAATGAAATAATTTTACTCGAATATTGAAGGAATCCCCCGGGTGGGTAGAAAAAATGAGTACAATTTTGACTGTTTTACTTATGTTACAAAGTAAGAAACATTATAATTGGATCGGTCGATCATTTTTCAATCATTCATTGAATGATAAATCACTACAAGTGACGGAGATACACGATTTAAATAACGAAAAATCCAATATTTAAAAATTGTATCTAAAATGACTGGAAAAGTAGAAACAACGCCAGATATAATTTGATCATTTTGAGCAAATCCAAAATCTTTGTAGATAGAGGCAATCATTAGTTCCCAACCATGGGGCGAATGGAATCCTATACATAAATCAGTTAATAAAAGAATAGAAAAAGCTTTTATTGTGTCGCTTAAATTATATAGAAATTCTTGAAGACAAGAGTTAAGAAAAATAAGTTCTTCATTACTTAGAATAGAATAAACACTTAGAATAACGAAAGAAATTATATTTGTTGAGAAATGTAAAATCGTATGGATACGACCCTCATTGTGCATCTTGATCAATTGGATCGTTTCGTTGTAAACCCCAATGTGAAGCTTTTGTAAACGCCTTTCCGGGTATTCCTTTAGAATTTCGTCGAAGAGGGAGAGTTCCTCTAATTCTATGAATTTTTTTAGAATATTCTTTTCTTGAATATCATTCAAAAAGATTTCGGAGGGCCTAGTATTCCACCAATTATTAACCCAAGATTCCAGACTTTTATTAAATGTAAATGAGAGAGAGATCCACCAAGGCAAAAATACTATCGATGCAAGATATAAAAGGGAAATAAATGCGTTCTTTTTTGCCATTTGCTCGTCTGTGAATTTTGAAATGAACTCATCTCATTCGTCGACTCTCTCTATACGATACTAAGATTTATATCAAATATCAGTTCTATTACATTACAATGAGCCTATTCTCCGTTTTTTATTTGTGATTCCGTACAATGACAATGGGTTGGTCCTTGAATTTAGAAAGAATACAGAAAAACAATATAGAAATACAGAAATAGAATAAGAAAGATTCCACTTCAAATTGAATGAAGAAATAAATAAACTAGAATATTCTATAGAATATTCTTTCAAAATATATGATTCGAAGCAATTGTCCCCTTTGGATGAATGCACGAAAAAGCCATTTCAAATAATGAATTCTAATTTCGAGACGAAAGAACTCCCAGTTTATCAAAATATCCAAAAATTTCGAAAAAAAAGATCGCTGGCCACCCTCAGTACAGGAATAATTGATAGAATTTTCTGAAGAATACTGCGATGCTATGATCAAAAATGAGTGTCAAAACAAGATAGAAATGTTATCATTATAAGCGGTCCAATCGGTTGGTAATTAAAGAGCACAAACAAAGATAAAAAATGTTGATTAACAAAAAAGGAGAGATGATTTACAAGAGAGAATCTATCTGTATTTACTAAATTCACAATATTGAAAAAAAAAAGAGAAATTCTTTATTCCGATTTCTTACTTGTTCCGTTACTGAATTGATTTAAGTGGATTTACATACTCATAAAAAAGAATTTATGGATAAAAACTATTTCGCTTTAGGATTGGTCCGTGTACGTTTACTTTTTTTTGTTCTAATCAGAGTTCGGCAGAAACTTCAGTTAAGTTATGCTATAGAAAAAAGAGAAAGAGAATTCTTGAGTTATAGTTTTTTCCCTTTTGTTAAGAATAAGAAAGCATTCGCCTTTTTTCAAAATACTTCAATTGGTACACATAAGAAATAGGCCAATTCAGCAGCTTTCTGTTCAATTTCTCGTAGAGTCAAATTCTCATCGGTACGAGTCAAGGGAATGGACCCCTGGCCTCTGATTTCCATATAAAGGACACGACGAGCATAAATACCCTCTTTAACTTCTATTCGGATGGATTGAATGTCTTTCATAAGGAATCGGAGAAAGATGCGACGATTTTTTCCAGGAAATCCCCAACGAAAAATACATACTATTCCTTCTTTTATATCGAATCGATCATAACCACTACCCACATTCCACGAGATTGTGGACCACAAATATGAACTAATAAAAAGACCCGCGATTCCATAGAAAGACATAACGATTCCTTGTGGAAAAAAAATTATTTGCTGAGAGGGAAATAACGGTATAAGATTCCTACCAAGATAACTAGAAGTTCCAACCAATAAAAACCCTAATGAACCTAAAAAAAGGATAAAAGCCCAGCAGACATTACTCGGTTTTCGAGACCCCGCTATAAGTTCTATCCATATACGGTCTGATCGCCAACTCATACTATATTAGATCTAGTTGCATTTTATTGTAATTGGGAGATAAACCCCAATAAATTTGACTTTAATCTTTTTGTTTCCGAAGTAATCCTCATCGACTAGCACTATTATGATGTGAAGCTTTAGGAGTAATTCATCAATTGCTTAGAGATAAACTAAACTAATAACATCTTTTTTTTTTTATGATTTCTTATAGATATCCACAGACATTTAGATATATTGACTTTACGTTTCAGAAATTCATCCCGATAATGATTTATCTTCAAATAGCTATAATTCATTTTCCCATAGATCGTGTTTATGCATACGAGCTTCTGTTCGGAAGAAGCTACACATTATACCATATTCTACTACATAGAGAATTGTACTATGATCCAAGTAAGCCTAAGTCTTGAAAAAACAATAGATAAGATTAAATCCCATAATATCTAAAAAATCTTGTTTTTTTGAACATGAAGAGATAAAGAAACCATTGCAATTGCCGGAAATACTAAGCCTACTAAAGGCACAAAAATAGCGGGTAAGTTGCTGATAGTTGTCATAGAATGAGTACCTCGATTTAATAATTTAATATTTGTACCTCTTATTTATTGTTATATTTGTTGTTATATTAACATTTTATCCTGTTATTGTTATAAAGATATATTCAATTATACTATATATATAGAATTCTACTTAAGTGAGTATTGAGTATATACAATACTAAAGAATATAGAATATAAGAGTATATTATGTATATACTAATAAGGAATAAATCTAATTAGGGCGTAGAAATAGTAATCTATATAGAGATACTAATATATATATAATATATTAAATAGATTATATAAGTATATCAAAGTATATAACATAGATGCATACTTAAACATATATTAAG